AAATTTCACCCAATTGGGCGCGTCTAGCATATTTTTTCACGGTAGCAGCATCGCTATAACTGACCCCATTGAGTTCGCCACCATAGAACTCAACAGTTACACCCACCTGTTCGACACTATACTTCGATTCTGCCCTTCTAAAAGGCACATCGGCTCTTACAATTCCGTCTCCATCTACCAAAACTACTGGAAATGTTTCAAAAAAAGTAGGCATACGACGTACAAAAAGCTCATGTCCTTCTTTATCTCTAAAAATGGGGTGTCCTAACCATCCAACAGCTATTCCATCTCCGTTGTCCATTGAGCCCGCTCTGAATAATCCCCCTTTCGCCGGATTATTGCCAATGTAATCATAAAAGGCTAATTTTTCGGGAATTTTAGACCAAGCTTCCGACAAACTCAGATTTTCGGCTAGCCCGGCGCCAACCCTTCGATATATTTCTTGCTGGAAGTATCCCTGATCCCACTGATAACGAGTGGGACCAAATAATTCGATGGGGGTAGTTGCTGAACCATACCACATAGTTCCAGCAACAACGAAAGCTGCAAAAAAGACAGCGGCGATACTGCTGGAAAGTACAGTTTCAATATTGCCCATACGTAATCCTTTGTATAGACGTTGGGGAGGGCGGACACTAAGATGGAATAGACCCGCTAATATGCCCAATGTCCCCGCTGCAATATGATGAGAGGCTATTCCTCCCGGAACAAAAGGATCAAAACCTTCCGCGCCCCACGCTGGATTTACGGATTGTACTTTTCCGGTTAGGCCATAAGGATCGGACACCCATATTCCAGGACCATACAAGCCTGTTACATGAAATGCGCCAAACCCAAAGCAAGCCACCCCTGAGAGAAATAAATGAATTCCAAAGATCTTGGGCAAATCCAAAGAGGGCTTTCCCGTACGTTCATCACAAAATATTTCTAGGTCCCAATACACCCAATGCCAGATAGCTGCTAAGAAGCACAAGCCGGAAAACACAATATGTGCCCCGGCCACACCTTCGTAACTCCAAATACCCGGATTCGTTATCGTTCCTCCTGTAATACTCCAACCACCCCATGAATTGGTTATTCCTAAACGAGTCATGAAGGGGATAACAAACATACCTTGTCTCCACATTGGATCAAGAACGGGGTCAGAGGGATCAAAAACAGCTAATTCGTATAGAGCCATCGAACCGGCCCAACCAGAAACTAGAGCTGTATGCATTATATGGACAGAAAGCAACCGACCGGGATCATTCAATACGACGGTATGAACACGATACCAAGGTAAACCCATGGAAATACCCCCTTTTCAAAGAAAAAATAGACACTATGTAGCTTTATTGCATTGGAAAAGACTATGCTATGGACCTCACACTTTTAGTGGATTATCCCGAAGCAAGGGTGAATATTTATTCTGTTATGTTAATAATAATTGAACAATTCTGTTCGTAGGAACAAAGAAAAGCAGATCTATTCTATACCCAATAAGTACCAATACGCAATGGGGGTTGGTCTCGTTTTTTGTGAGTGAACGCATAGATACTTGTTCATCATTCAAACGATCCATTCGTAAGAATTTTTCTTTATTCATTCCCTCTTCCCCTATGAACCTTACAATCTATGGCTAAAATCCGATAAATGGTAACAATATTATGAAGACAATAAACACGGTTTTACGTTTCCACATCAAAGTTATTTCTGGTACTTAATCTCTTTTTCTTTAATTTTATGCCCATTGGTGTTCCAAAAATACCTTTTCGTATTCCTGGAGACGAAGAAGCAACTTGGGTCGACCTATAGTGCGACTTGTCAGACATATTAGGTCATATGGGATTTCCCCGTTCTCTCCCCCGATCGAGATATCCTCCGTTTCACCCAAGAAAGATTGATTGAATCATCAATAATTCGTAGCGTGAAGTGCAATTAGGTCAATTTATTAGGGGTATCCATTAGAAGAATTTAGGGTTGGCCTGGACCAATAAACTGAAGTATACAGGCTCCGTTTCGAAAATACCAAATAGGTAATCTATGTATGATTACCCCTCGTATCATAAATGATTTCCTTATGCCATATGAGCGATCTCATACTGCCAGACAATGGAGTAATATGATGAATACATCAAATATTGGGCGGAAGGCATAAAACGAATTGAAAAGAAAAAAAAAAAGAAAAGTGGTACTAAGATTCTTTGTCCTATATGTGCAAATAGAATTCGGGCGGATCTTTACCCGGAGTAGAGCATAAACCTAAAAATAAAAAAGTCGAAGAGGCCTATTCAGGAACAAGAAAATTACATTGTGATTTGGATCTCGATGAAACAATACATCAATGAGAGGTTAGTTCGATAAGTTCAATGAATTCTAGGGAAGTAAGTCAAAACTCATGTTTCTTGAAAAATAGAAGAAAAAAGCCCTTTAGTTAGGAAAAAATCTGCTACAAAAAAAGAAAGAGGGCTAGAATCGACACGTTGATTCTTTTTTGTTTCAAAATTTTGATTTTTTGAACCGTATGTATTCAAAGGTGCGTGTACGGTTCCTAAAGGATACAATTTTGTCCTAATCAACCGACTTTATTGGGAAAGATTAATTTTTTTAGGGGACGAGATTGATGATCCTATCTCGAATCAGCTTGCTGGTCTCATGATATTTCTCGGCATATCGGATCCGACCTGGGATATTTTTTTGTTTATAAACTCTCCCGGCGGATTCATAATCCCAGGAGTGCTTGTTTTCGACACTATGCAATGGGTGCAACCAATTGTGCATACAATAGGCATAGGATTAGCTGCTTCAATGGGGGCTTTCATCCTGGTCGGAGGAGAAATTACCCAACGTGTAGCACTCCCTCACGCTCGGCGTCAATGAATTTTTTATTTTAGAGAAGGAGAAGATTATGCCTTCGCTATATGGAATTTGAATAATAAATAAAAATAATAAGTAATAATAGCATGGCATTTTGATTTAGATATTAGTAAACTTTTTCAACACGAGGTTATGAATTGAGATAATAGTATGGAACATACAAGGGGTATTTCTTATTTGATCTTATGCATCGGGGGTCCGTTTCAGCGTCACAAACCTTTTTGCTTCAACATCAGAAGTTTTTTCCCGATATTTATGTTATGAAAGAGTATGAAAATGAAAAAAAAAAAAGATCATTTTTTCCTGGGTCAGAAAGAAACTTTGGGATTGTTGAGTCTCAGACGAGATAAATATAGAAAGCAACGGAACTATCATAGTATTTTTTGAACTCCTACAATACAAAAGAAAAGGAAGGATGGTAAATGTCATTCAGCGGTCTGGCTGGGTCTGATGGATTTTATTTGTCTCTTTCTTCGATGGAAAAAGAAATTCCATTGTAAAGCCGTATGCACTGCACAAAAGATGCCTGTACGGTTGTTCAATTCGATCTTTTTCTTTTTGTTATTCTTTATCCCTTTCACTTCGCCCGATGATGATGCGAAGATCGAGATATTAGGAAGCGTTTATTATGTTATATAATCAGGGTTATGATGCACCAACCTATCAGTTCTTTTTTTGAGGAAGAAGACGGTTCAGGCGAAGTTGTCTTGGAAATGATAGAATTAATGGAAATGTATAACGACATCATAAGAATTTTTGCAGAAAGAACGGGCGCTCCTATATGGGCTGTAATATTCGACATAGAAAGGGATGTTTTTATGTCAGCAGAAGAAGCACAAGATCATGGCATTGTTGATCTTATAGGAATAGATATGGAGAGTATATCCCAGCGCCAGCTTTCAGCCTAATTTTCTCTTCTAAGAAATAGAAAGAAATCAAAATAATGGGTGAAACTATTGTCTCTACAGAATATAGAGAAGGAGGTGAGTAGTATGAATAATATGTTGTTTCCATTCATTACTCTTATTATCATAGGGTATCTTATTAGAGGCCTATAAATAATATAAATAATAGGTATGATCGTTGGAATCATAATAGGAATGATAATTCGAATTATCATTCCTATTATGATTGGATTAATAATTGTAACCAGAATTAGATCCATATTCCGATTCATAAATCCGAGGAATAATGATTTGATCTCCTCATCTCGGTAAAATCTGAAATGGAACTTATTCTTTCTTATTTATAATCAACCGGTTAGGATCGATCTAAACCGGCCCATTCTTTATAGGATTCAACATGCCAACTATTAGACAACTTATTAGAAACACAAGACAGCCAATCAGAAATATCACGAAAGCCCCAGCGCTTCGAGGATGTCCTCAGCGCCGAGGAACATGTACTAGGGTGTATGTGCGACTCGTTCAGATCACGAGCTAGAACAAATGAGGTGATTTTTCCAGTATCAATGCAGTAACTAGTACCAATGAATTGGATAGAATGTAAGAACTTCAGTCACTATCGAAAAATAAAGATCTATCATATACCTCTATTGTGTATGGAATTTATGGTTTCCATTGGTGCAAATCCAATCACCTCGATTTGAGATGAAAAGCAATTCTCCATTGGTAGCGAATGGTTATCCATTAAGCGGGGGAAATGGTATTTCAAAAGCAGAAAGATTATGCTCTTACTCTTGCAAGAACGGACTAAGAGGGTCAGCTACCTAGCCAACCCTCTTAATTAAATGCCGTCACTGTATGGATAGATCTCGTTGTGAAAAGACCTATTACTGGATAATTCATGGGTAGAGCCAAAGAGTGTGAACTGTACAAGTTACAAATAACTTTGATTAAAAGAGGGAAGAGGCTCCGGCGTATAGAGAGGACCTCACCGTTTAATAAGTAACCATAGAAACGATGGAAGCCACTATTTATTTATTCATTTCCGCTTAATGCCTATTTCTTAATTGATTTTCTACCTATTTTCTACCAAATATCGGTACAATTTCTTATTTTGAGGTAAAATAAATGTCCGGAAGAAATAAAAAATCGTGGTTGGGAAGGTCATAGTAGCAAAAGCCATTGGAATTTTTATTTTATACATCGGAAGAATCCGTTTTGTTTTTAGTAAAACAGGAGAGGGGAAAAGAATGACTGAAAGAAACGAAATCGATTAGTTATTCATCAAAGTTTCATTTGATTCAATGACCAGAGTTACACGAGGATATATAGCCCGGAGACGTCGAAAAAAAACTCGTTCATTTGCATCAACCTTTCGCAGGGCTCATTTAAGACTTACCCGAACTACTACTCAACAGAAAATGAGAGCTTTGCTTTCCACTCATCGGGATAGAGGCAGGAGAAAGAGAGATTTTCGTCGTTTGTGGATCACTCGGATAAATGCAGTAACTCGTGAGAATGGCGCATCTCATAGTTATAGGCAATTAATACACGATCTGTACAAGAGGCAGGTGCTTCTTAATCGTAAAATACTTGCACAAATGGCTATATCAAATACGAATTGTTTTTACGTGATTTCCAATGAGATCGTCAAATAGGGAGATTGGAAAGAATTCACCGGAATGATTTAAACGGAATTTCCCGGAGAATGACCCCGGGAAGGTAGAGCAGAAATGAATATGACAAAACAAAAAAGAAATTAAGTAGTAGGAATGAACGAACACGTTTCAAAAAAAAAAAAAAAAATTCTTCTTCTCCCATTCTTTTTTATTCTATGTACGCCGCAACAATTAAATCTCTTCGCCTTTTCGAATAAACTATCAATCAATCTGATTTTGACTTCCAATGAAAATTGTTTTGATTCAATTGAGGAGTAGGCCTATTTCTTTTCGTTTCTAGGAACATTTTTATTTTCGGTTCTTTTCGCCTCTAGAACCATATTTCTCTTCATTATTTTCCTTATTTTCTTTATTTTCACCCCCCGGAATATATTTCTTTTCTCCCTTTGGAATATATTTCTTTTCTCCCTTCGGAATATATTTCTTTTCTTCCTTCGGGATATATTTCTTTTCTCCCTTCGGTACATATTTCTTTCCGCTTCCACGGGCATATTTCTTTCTTATTTTCGACTTGAATTTCTCAAGTAGTTTCTCGTTAGTAAGAAAGGGTAATGAAGATAAAATACGAGCTTGTTTTATAGCAAGAGCCATTACTCGTTGTTGTTTCAAGGTCAATTTAGTCGCTCGTCGAGATAATATTTTTCCCCGGTCACTAATAAATTGACCAATTAAACTCATGTTTCTATAATCAATTAGATCCCCCGGTCTAATTAGGGGCAAACGCCTACGAAAACCTCCCTGGGATTTATGAAAACCCCGCTGGGATTTATGAAAACCCCGCTGGGATTTATGAAAACCCCGCTGGGATTTATGAAAGAATCGCTTGGATTTATCCATGGTTTATTCCTTATCTCTAAACTCCTATTTATTCATGCATTTCGGATCCGACCGAAATAGGACTTGATTTGTTTATTTATAGAATAGAATTTATTCCTGTTCCTTGGAATAGAAGGGTAGTACACGCGTTCCGTTCCGTTCAATCTAGTTCTTTATCTCCCCATGAATCGTATGCTTGTAACAATAAGGACAGAATTTTCTCAATTCCAATCGACTAGGTGTATTGTGTCGATTCTTTTGAGTAATATATCTGGAAGTGCCCCGCGATTCTTTCTTGAACTTATTTTGGACACAATTGGTACATTGCAAAATAACTATCCCTCTGACATCTTTACCCTTGGCCATGAACCTCCTTTGGACTTACTCAATTCCTCTATTTTCGATCCGAACCGAAGAAGAAGAAAGGAACGAGAAATAAATCGAAGAATAAGTTGCTAATCCGAAATCCGCCTATGAAAGATTTCGTTGCAATCAATTCAATTAAAGTAAAAAAAAAAGAAAAAAAAATAAGTAATACAATGATTTCTAACTATTAATTATTCCTAATCCCAGTATTTCATTTACTATCTTGTAGGATCTCGAAGAGTCTACCTTTGACCTACACTTCTATTTATTTCTATTTATTTCTATTTCTGTTCTACCTCTATTAATTCTATCCTGAACACGAGTTTCGCTGAAGTTCAATCCACTTTTTTTATTCTTTCTCTTTCCTTCCTATCCTAAACAACTGAAAAAAGAGGGGGATTGGTGACAGAAAATTTATTCTATCTCTAATCTTCTTCATTCACCCATTCCCATGTCAGTAACTAAAATGAAAAAAGGGGAATACCAACGCATCCGGGAATAAACGATTTATCTCTATCAATAGACCCGCTAAAGAACCAAACCATAAAGCGGTTAGCACAGGTGCCGCGGATAGATATGTTTTTATATCTCGCATTGAAAATCCTCCTTCTTTATTGGAATACATATAGGATCAGACGCATATGTAGTTAAAGATCACTTGTATTTGTACGGGAATCCCTAACTCAAATGTATATGTACAATGATCCAGTAGATGAGATCCACCTGTACCTAAAACGGAAAAAGATGACACCCTATTCCTGAATATTACCAATAAGTATTCATTCTTTTATACGTTTGGCTTCATTATATGAATATAATAATTATATTCATAATTTATATGAAATGAGACGAAGAAGAAATGACAAGGGAAATTCTAT